CTTATATAATTTTAATATACCTATAAATCTTATATAATATAATTATTAAAGATTTTAAAAATAAAATGGACAATGTTCTATTTCCTTTTTATATATAAGAGATGAAGAGAATTAAACGAAGTGGTTGTGCCGCAATGTTCGTATTCCCTCTCTCCTTCTATGGCTTAGCTGCCCCCCCCACCCTTCTATTCTTACTAATAAAGTCATATTTAAGAGATGAAGAGAATCGAACTCTAAATAAATAGATTTGCAATCTAATAGTTTAACCTTTAAACAACATCTCCTCCTTCTTAGGATGATGGAACTATAAAAATACTACTACAAATGATCCATCCTTTTATTCATAAACTTTTTTTATTAAATAATTTATAGATCACTTAAGGAATAAAGCTTAATATATATTTCTTATCTTTTATATCATAAATAAAAGAGAGTAAATATAATTTAATGGTTAAAATATATGTTTTTAGGTGCATATTATCTGAGTTCAAATCTTAGTATTTACAATAAATATAATCCATAATATATATAATAGATAATATTTGCCTTTAATGAGAATCGAACTACATATAGATAAATCTTCAATTTATTGCTTTACCATTAAGCTATAAAAGCTATATATAATTATTATATTTAGTTAATTCTTATTTTCCCTATCCACGTCTTATATAAATATGGGGGTGGGTTATATAATAATTGGATTATATTACTTATAATATATTAATAACTAATACATATATTTAAAATTGAATAGTCTAAACTTTATAAGATAGAATAATAAAATTATATTTCTTAGGTTTAATTACTATCCAAACAATAAAACAAATGACAAATAACAAATTTAATTTAACGATTAATTATACAATTATAGACTTAATAAAGCATTGTAAATTATTGAATAATGGTTTATATCAAACTAATGTAGTATTATTATATAGAGAAACAAATAACAAATTAGATTATAGAGCTAGTATACCTATACATAATTTATTAGAAATTAATAATGGTTTAATTATTTTTAATACTATAATTCAAGATGGTATAATTATGATACTTAATTCTTATGATATTGAAACAATATTATGATTAGAAGTAACTATAAAATATATTGATAAAGGTACATTAAATAATAATAATAATATAAAATTAGATTCCGGGAGGGCCCCCGGATCACCATAGGAGAAATTATAAATAAACTACAACCAGATATTTTATCTTTCCCGCCCGCGCCATGCTTGCATGGGGGCGAGGAGGGTTATTAAAAGATAAATTACCATTAACTCTCAATGGAGAAGGAGGCTGTACTATTAAAATTAATGATATTATTATTATATTAAATTATATATATGTTATATTAGGGAGTTGAACCCTAAACCTTTCGATTACAAAACAAATGCTCTGCCAATTGAGCTAATATAACTATATTTATATAATATATTACCTAAATAGCCCCAATTGTCTTATATATAAGCATATAGAGGATTCTAATTATTTAACTCCTAATCTTAAATAAAATTTATATAAAATATTCTCTCTAGTATTACATTTAATAAAGTTGATAAAGATAATATAATTATATATTTTTATCTTCTATGATGATTTTTATCCTATAATTTATATCTCATATATATTAGTAATAAGAATCCCCGAGAGGTAATAAAGTAATGATAATAGATTCCCAATCCTCCCCCCCTACTTAGGGGTGGAGTCGGTTGTAATCCTATAGGGGGGTGTCCTACAAGATTTATTTATATGTTAATATGAAAATGATTCATTCCTATATATGTTATATATGGAAGATTAGATATTATATAGATAAGAGATAAATTAGTATTTTATTATAATAAATATATATAAAACCTATTTATATTTTAGTATAAAATTATCTCCTTCGGTGTGCAAGGCCCCCTTACAGGGGTCCCGGCACTGTTAATATAGCTTTAGAAGTTAATTACTTCTATAACTGTATTAATAATTATCTTATTAAGACTACTTCATATTTTATATGTATTCAATATTTATTATTTATAAACTTAGCTTATCTACTATGACTATATATTATATTATATAAATTAATATAGATAATATTATTATATTATTATATAATCAATAGATACACCATAGGTTTATTGTTATGGTCCTTGCGTACTAATAATGAGACTTAATTTGATAATATTATTTATAGTAGATAGGAACCATACTGATTTACATCGTATTTAACCCAACTCACGTAACCTTTTAATTGACGAACAGTCAAACCCTTATTAAATTTTACAACCAAGAGGATAGGTTGAGTCGACATCGAGGTGGCAAACATAACTTACAATATCTACTCTTTCGTTATATTACCCTGTTCAATTTATTTATTATTTTCATCATATATATAAAAATATATGCTTGATGTAATAATATATAATAATATTTAATTATTACTTCAATATATTACTATATTGTTTAGACTATGTCATTATCACATAGGAATTTTTGTCCCTTATGTGATATTGGGCACTCGTGGACAAATTATTGTTTATCTTACTCATTGTCTAGTCGTTGAACGTTTTTATAACAAACATCAAAGATGTTGGATAGTTATAAACTTCGCTGCAAATTATCCTATATTTATTATAGGATTTTCTTGCAATTCACCCAATTTATTCATATATTATATGATAATTATATTTTACAATATAATGGGACAAAAGGTGTAATTTATCCCTAGCGTAACTTTTATTCGTTATCAATAACCCTTACAATAAGTGTTATTTGTTCATTATGCCATACTTACGTACTTATTTCACTTGTTTGTGTTATAATTATAGCACAGTTATACCATTATATTTTATTAATATTTATTGTAATTTATATATAAATATAAATTTATTATTGTTTTCCAGACAATTTATTACTGTACATCTTTATTCTATTATAAATATATATATAAATAAATATATATATATTTTATTATAATTAATATATTTAATATATATTTTATTATTAATAATTTTATATATTTTATATATGGACTGATTCAGATACTTTTGCTGAACAAGACGCCCCATCTAAACTACCAATTAGAGATTGTCTCTTATCCCATTAGTTAACCTAATGGATATAAGATAATCATGTTTCTTCTCTAAAAGATAAAACAAGATTGTCTATTATTATTTAAGAATATATCTATTATTATAATTATAAATTATAACTATTAAATAATTACATTATAAGATTAGAATAATTATAATATTATAATAAGTATCTCATTTTTATCTAAACGATTATTTATATATATATATAATATATATATAATATTAACTTAATATTCTGAATATAATATATAATTATTCGATCTATCTAACTACAGTAAAGCTGCATAGGGTCTTTCCGTCTTACTATAAATACATAGCATCTTCACTACGATTTCAATTTCACTTAGCTTAAGGAGGAGACAGTTGTTGTATCATTACGTCATTCATGCAGGACTATATTTAGTAGCCAATGAATTTCGCTACATTATAACCCTCATAATAAGGCTGCTATTTGATTAAATTTATATATATTATCAAATATAATAATATATTTTATATATTAAACATGGAGCAGAGTTCACACCTTATACTTTAATTTATATTTCTGCAAAGTGCTGTGTTTTTAGTAAACAGTTGTACAACTTTGTTTTTATTATCTTATCTAATTTTAGAACTATTTTTGCCGAGTTCCTTCTCCTTAATTATCTAATACACCTTCATATTCTCTACTTACATACCTGTGTCGGTTTACATTACGGTATATATATTAATAATTTCTTGATAACCCCTCTCGCCTAACTGCAAGCATGAGGGCCGGTAGGGAATATATAATTTATTATATAAAATATAATATATATTATTATTTATTAATATTAGAATTATCCCATCTTTTATATATTTATATAATATAAATTAGGGGCCGTACTTTTATAATAAAACCTTATGTTTTAGGTGAAAAGGATTATAAACCTTTTTATCGTTACTCATGTCAGCATTCTCTATCTAATTAATTAATATATTATTTATTATAATATATTATATATAAATTAATAACTTATATATATTTTCATTAGATGTTCTATTACCATATTATTATTATTATAATTAATAATAATATTTAAATATTCGGTTATATAATTTTATATATTTATATTTATAAATATATTATAAAAAAGATCCGTATATTATATATTTTATAAATATATATATAATAATATATATATATTTATTTTATAATATTATTTTTATTATAAATCAGTGCATTGTTACATGTTCATTAAAAAATGGTTATTGTCAAACCCATTAACTGATTAAATTATAATATTAAAATATTTATTTCACTTATTATATTATTTGGAACCTTATATATTAATCTGGGCTGTTTCCCTTTTGATTATTTACCTTATCGCATATAATCTGACTTCTTAATTTATATAATTAAATATTTCGAGATTTAATATTATTAATAAAACTATTATAGTTCCCTAATGTATATTAATAGCTGTACCATTCATTACATTATTTATATATAAAATATGTAAACATATAATATATATAAAAAGATATAATAATTATATTATTAAAAATAATTATATATTTTTAATCCTCTTTAAATAAAAGGTAATTAAGAGCTATACTTATATATATTTCATAGAAAACCAGCTATCTGCTAATCAGATTTGTCTTTCACTAGCTTACTACAATTATTCAGATGATATTGCAACATCAACCTGTACGATCATTTATATATCTTATCATAGTAAGATCATTAGCTTTCGGGTCAATATATATAAACTTTTAATAAGATCTCAAATCTTTAAGGATTTGGAATTATATTATTAACATATTTATTATAATATTAATATATTTTGCTTATATATATTACTTGCTGACCCATTATACAAAAGGTACATCATTAATAATATTTTATTATTATTTATGATTGCTTATAAAATAACCATTTTATTATACTTTCCCCTACGGTACTTTTTATATTTATTAATAGTATTTAGTCTTAGAAATTGTTTATCCTTATTTATTTATATATATAAATATATAAATAATATTCTTATATATTATCTAACATAATACTTGAAGACCTTATTATTTTCTCTCACCAATACTCATAATATCTCGGTTGATTTATATTCCTTTAGTTACTTAGATGTTTCAGTTCACTAAGTTATATTTTATATATTAATATTATATTAATATTAATATATATATGGTTTACCTTAGGTATTAAAAATATATATAATATATTTTATTAGTAACCTATATTACTATTAATAAATTTATTATATTATATATATATATTAATATATATATATATACTATAATTATGTATTCTATGATTATCTCTTTAAATCTATATAATAATTATTTCAAATCTATTATCATTACTTTTAATATATAACCACCTCCCTATAAATTACATATATTTATGTGTGAAAAACAAATAAATATATGTAATATTTAAATAAAACATTTATAATATTTATTATTAATTTTATTATATAATTATTATAATTTTACTTTCTAATATAAAATAGGAAGGGGGATGATTAAAAACAAGAACAAAGAGACTTGAACTCTTAATGATTGATTTGAAGTCAATAGTTTTACCAATTAAACTATATTCTTTTATATATATTTTCTTTAGATTTATATTATTTCATATATATATAAATTATCTTATATATAATAGAAGTCTTTTAAGCTTTTCATTTATTTAAAAATACTTAAATAGAAGAAAATTTTATTAGAAGTAGATAAATATATTAATTTATTTTATCATCATCTTAATTCTAATAGAAGTCAGGGAGATAAACTAATAATTTTACTCATTTTAGTATGAGTGAATATAAAATTCTAGCAATATATAAAATTTATATATATTTCTCCTACGGCGACCCCGGGTTCGGGCCCCGAATCTTCTTTTTATTTATTATTGGAATATATAAAATATATATAATTTATGATATATATATATATATATTATATTATGTATGGAATATTAAAGTATATTATAAGCCCACTGCAGGTTCCCCTACAGTAACTGTATTCAACTTCGCATTAATTAATATTATTTCTTATATATATTTAATATAAATATTAATAAAATATTATATATTATATAATATATTTAGATAATAATATATTTCAACGCGTGATGAGTGATTAGTGCGAAACAGTAATAATATTCACCGTAACATACTAATTTACGTATTACTAACAATTCTTATTTCATATTAACAAATTACAGTTAATAATTCATATTATATATAATATAAAAATATATTAAATATTAAAATATTTTATGTTATTTATTATATATTATTTATTAATATATTATTTAACTTTATTTATTATTTTATTATAGCACGTCTATAGCCCATATTATAAGGGTCATTATGATTTGTCTTAATTCCTTTCATTATATTAATTAATAATATAATATTATATATAAGATAATTTTTATATATATGGAGTTTTATTCATTTATGAACTTAATCTTAAACTTTACAGCATGAATTAAAGACAACAATGTAACGCCTGTAATTATATATATTAATAATATATATAAATATTCAAAATATGGTAAGGTTAGTCGTGGATTATCGAATTAAATAACATGCTCCACTGTTGTTGACTATAACCGTCTATTGTTTTGAGTTTCATTAACGTACTCTTCAGGTGGAATACTTACACTTTCGTTTATTATTTATATATTATATATAAATAATAGTATTCATAGTTTACTACTAAAACTACACAGGTATCGAATCTGTTTTGCTACTTTAGTTTTCATCCCTCAATGTCAGTTAATATTTAATTAATATTTTCACATATATCAGTCTTATAATTATTATAATTATTTCATCTTTACTATTATAATTCTTTAATTAAATTTATTAACTCTAATTTATTATATATATATATATAATAATATTAATTCTACGGATCCTTTAAACCATTATGATTAATGCTTACCCTCTTTGTATTACCGCGACTGCTGGCACAAATATAGGCCAGGATTATTAAAAAATATATATAAATATATATTTTCTTATTATTTAATAAGATAATTAATATCATTATTTTTATTATTTATGAACTTTATTTTTAATCAATTTATATATATATTATATATTATATATTATTATAATTTATTGATTATATATCATTCTTATAAGTTACTGGATCAGTATTTATACCATTGTCCAATATTCCCCACTGCTGTATCATATAGATATTGATTATATTTCAAAATCAACGTGATCATTATAACTTTAATTAATGATTATGGATCGTTGGCTAGGTATAACCTTTATAATACCTACTACCTAAACCATTATATGATAGACTATAAACAAATATTATTTTATATAATATTCTTTTTATATATATTTATATATTAATATATATATATATATTTATAAAGTATTTAACTTTATTTATAGTTCTTATATTCATATTTTTTACTCACGTTTGCACTACATATTTTATATATTATATATATAAAACGTATAATTTGCATGTGTAATGTACTTATATAGCATTTAATCTGAACCAACATCATGTTCTTTATATTGTATTTATTTATAACTTCCCATAGGATATCCCACTCGTAAATAAGTAGTCGATCCGGGTTACATAATAATATTATTATTATATTACTTATATATTATTTATATAAACTTTCAAGATAAATATAGAAAGAATTATATACTTATAATTAAGTAATAAAATAAATTATTTCGGAGGGTGTAGGATTCGAACCTACGTAGTTTATAAAACTAATGATAGCTCAAATATCACACTTTAAACCACTCAGTCAACCATCCTTATTTTAAATATATTATTTTAATTATAATAATCTTCAATTTAAAAGAAGTCTTAATATAAATAGTCCCGTCCCCCCCCCCCTAGGGCGGGATACCGTGTGAAGAAAATATTTAATATATAGGTTATTTTAATTATACTTTAATAATATTATTATTAATAATTTATATATTTATATTATATTTATAATATATAATAATTATTATATATATATTAAATCGATATATTGAAACTAATAGGAATCGAACCTATATTGGTACCTTATCAAAATACTATTCTAACCGATTGAATTATAGTTTCTATTCTTATCTTTTCTCACTTTTATTAAATATAATACTAATGATATCCCCCCCTATATTACTATTAAAACCACGACCTACAGGGGGGGGGCCCGTTAGGAGGATATTTAATTTATATATATAATTTTTAAATAAATAACTTCTCTGCGGCGACCCCTAGGCCGGGCCCCTAATCTCCATCTTATTAAATTATGAGAGAATATTAATAATATTTTTATTATTATAGATCTTTTTGGAGTTAATGAGATTTGAACTCATATTTATTGCATGCAACACAATTGTTCTACCAATTTAACTATAACCCCTTTCTATATTATTTTATGATAATTTCTCCTACGGCGACCCGGGGCCCTTCGGGCCCCGAATCTACTTAATATTTTATTGATAAAATATATATTAATAGTTTCTTTCGTACTCAATTCCACCTAGAGTAAATAAATATTTATATATATAAAAAATAGGTATTAATTATATATAATACGTCTTCAATAAGAATTGAACTTATATATTCTCATTAACAGTGAGATGCTTTAACCATTAAGCCATAAAGACATTATATTATTGAAGGAAATAGGAATTGAACCTATGAAGGTATAAAACCATTGAGTTTACAGCTCAACTCCAACTACCAACATTGAAAATTCCTTCTTATATATAGAATTATAAGATTACCCAAAAGGAGAAAATTCTTATAATATTTTATTATGATTAATGTTATATATTATCATTTATCTCATATATATATAAATATATAATATTGGGTTATATTACTTATAATATATAAATTATTATTTAATAATTTTATAGGTGTTATATCATATATAATCTTCATAATATATTAATAATCTTATTATTAACTTATTCTAGAAGTAAAATAAGATATGTAATTTAATAAATATATTTATATGGAATATTATTTATATAATTATTATTATAATTATTATTATTATTGATCATTTAATCATTCTAAGAATTTAGGTAATGATACTGCTTCTACTTTAATAGGTATAGCACAATGGTTAATACCACATAATTCACTACATTGACCATAGAATACACCTTCTCTTTGAATTAAAGCTGAAACTTGATTTAATCTACCAGGATTAGCATCAACTTTAATACCTAAACTAGGAATACAAAAATCATGAATAACATCAGCAGCTGTTACAACAAATCTAATATGTGTATCAACAGGTACTATAATAGATGTATCAGTATCTAATAATCTTAATTGTCCTTCTTCTAATAAATCATCAGGAATAACATATGATTCAAATTCAATAGTTTCTCCATTATCATTAATAAAATCAGAATATTCATATTTTCAATATCATTGGTATCCAATAGCTTTAATAGTTATAGCTGGTGAAATAACTTCATCACATAAATATAATAAAATAAATGATGGGAATGCAATAATTAATAAAATAACCGCAGGTAAAATAGTTCATAAAATTTCAATAGTTTGACCATGTTTAATATATTTATATGCTATAGGATTTTTAGTATATGTTCTTACAATATTAAATAATATTCAAGATACTAATCCTAAAATAATAAATAAATAAAACATAATATTATCATGTAATTCTAAAATACCTTCTTGATTAGGTGTAGCTGAATCTTGAAAGTAACATGAATAAGGTGTAGGTACATCATTATAAATAATGTTGATTATGTTTAATAAATTTAACATTAACTTTTATAGTTTATAATATTAGACATTAATTATATAATTATAATTAATATAATTATGATTTATATATTTCCTTACCTCCTCACGGGACCCCCTCCCTTAGGATGGGAGGCTCCTTTATTTAATATATTTCTATATAAAAAGGTTTGGTTATTATATAAATACATCTATTTATTATATTATAAATAATAAATGGATATAATATTTATTGTCTATTTTTAATATTTTGTATTACTTATATATATTTATATTATATATATAAATATTATAATTATTAATCTTATCTATTTATAAGATACCCTATTACTTATTTTAGATATATCTTGAATTATCTTTTACCCCTCCTATTTAATAGGTTCCTATTAAGTAAACCTATAGGAGGGGTAATATTAAATAAAAAGTAAATATATATTATATATTAAATATTATATATAAATAGTATAATAAAAATTAATAATATTATTATTACTGATAGTATATTTTTACCAAAGAATAATAATAAAGAATTATTATTAATTATATTGAATATTATTAATAATTTATGATTAATTATTTAAAATTAAGCACCCATAAACATTAACATGAATGAAATCATTAAACAGAATAAACCTGTGGCTTCACTTAATGCAAAACCTAAAATGGCCATAGGGAATAATGTGTCTCTTAATGATGGGTTTCTTGATACTCCATTAATTAATGCAGCAAATACGATAGCAATACCAATACCTGCTCCAATTAAACCTGTTGCTGAAATTCCAGCACCAATATATTTAGCTGCTAATACTAATTGCATATTTGTTAAATTGAATAGTTGTTAAACTTTAGAAATATATTATTATCATTTTAACAACTCCATAAGGAAACTTAGTTTATTTATTATATAATGATAATTATAACTCGTATCACTTATTTATGAATGATATATTCGAATTATATTTAATATATTTTTTATAAATATTTTATTAATATATTATATATATATATACCATATAAATATGTTAATTATTATATATAATATATATTTTATATTAATTTTAATAATTAATATTACTTTTATATATATTCGTTTCATATATATATATATTGAATAAAATTATAATCGCTTTATTACATATATATAAGTTAACAAAATATATATTATTTAATAATCTATGTATATTGTATAAATTATATAATAAGATGAATATTATTAATAATAAATATAAAATTTTAATAAAATTGTATCATTATATATAGTATTTTAATATTTTTAAGAAAAATAAATTATTATATTAATGTAAATATTGTACATCTTTCATATATGATGCTATTAATACTAGTCATACATAACTTTGAATTATAGCAATAGCAAATTCTAATATAACAACACATAAGATAATTAATAAAGGAATAAAACCTAAAATAGTAAGTAAAATATTAATACTTATAAATTGTATTAATAAACCACCTAAAATAATTATTAATAAATGACCAGCTATTACATTCGCGGCTAATCTTAAACCTAAAGATAATGATCTTATAATATATGATATTATTTCAATTAATACTAATAATGGTACTAATACTAATGGTGTACCTTGTGGTACAAATAATGCAAAGAATACTAAACCATGTTTATAAAATCCTATAATAGTTATACCTAATCATACTATGAAACTTAATGAAATAATAAATACAAATTGTGCTGTTAATGCAAATGAATAAGGAATCATACTTAATAAATTAGATACTAAAATAAATATAAAGAATGTATAAATAAAAGGCATATAAAAACCTCATAATTTACCTCCTATTTGATTTTTAATAGTATTAACTATAGTATCATAAATTATTTCTTGTGTAATAAATCATTTAGAACCTATAATTATATTATTATTATTAGTAAACATAAATAATGAAATAATAATAAATAATACAATAAATGTATATAATGCAAATGTAGTAATATTGAAATTATTTATATCTATAAATGGTGTAAAAATACTAAAGAATAGTTGACTTTCAAATTGATCTAATGGTGAATTAATAAATGTATTAATTAAATTTAACATAATTGTTATTGTAATGTTTATATTATATTTATTAATATAATTAATATAATTAATTATATATATATTTATTATATCTATATTTCTCTTATTATCATTAACCCCCTTTTATAAAGAATAATGGAACTATAATTATTTATCTCCTCCCACCTTTGGAGGGTACGAAGGTAAAGGACCTGAGGCTCTATATAAAAAATATGAAAAGAAATAATAATAAATATTTAGATGATAACCTGATTATTATTATACCTTTTATAAGGAATTTATAAATAATAATTATAATTAGTGTAGCCCTTAATAGAGCCTTGAGTATTAATAAAATTAAGAATAATAAAATACTAATAAGGTTTAATTTTATAATATATATATATTTATTATATATATATTTATTATATATGATTTATTATATTATAATTTAGAAATAAATAATCTAGATACATATAATCTTAAAATTATAGGTAAAAAATATTGTGAAAATAATACTAATAAAATTATAATTAAAATAAAACCATATGTTAATAGATTTAAAAAGTAAAAAGGTAATAATTGTGGCATTATATTATATATTATTATATAAAAAAGATAAATTACAACATTTATTTACTTATTCATATAAATAAGATATAAAAAAGATTAATTATTTCTTATATATACTCCTTGTAGAATAAAAGATTCTACTTCCAAGATAATATTAATATATGGTAGGGATTATATATATAAATATGTATAAAATTATATTTGGAAATACATTTATATTAATATCTTACATATTATATAAATAATATGTAACATAATATATATTAATATATATATTATAAATTATTATATGTAAAATAATATATTTTAATAAAATACTAAAGATTTATTTATTTTTTATAAATTAAATTTATAGAATAAATATATCTTCTTTTTAAGTAAATTATTAATAAATATATAAGTTTATTATGAATATTATTTATAATTATTTATTTTAATAATAAATTATGATTGTACTGCTGGTGTATTAAATGAATGTACAGCAGGTGGTGAAGTTAATAAGAATTCTAATGAAGATGATTTAACAGTATTAGTATTAAATACCATATTAGATTCCATAAAATCAGGTGTTTTATAGAATACTACTGCTTTATTATTAATTTTATTAGTTAAACCATTAACTAATTGATCATATAAAATATATACAAATAATAATAATGAAATTATTGAAACTACAGCACCAATTGATGAAATATAATTTCAACCTGCAAAAGCATCAGGATAATCAGGAATTCTTCTAGGCATACCATTAATACCTAAGAAATGCATAGGTAAAAATACTATATTAGCACCTACAAAAATTAATCAGAATTGAATTTGTGATAATTTTTCATTATAATATAAACCTAAAATTTGAGGACTTCAATAATAATATCCTGCTAATAATGAGAATACAGCACCCATTGATAATACATAATGAAAATGTCCTACTACATAATATAGATCATGGAATGCAACATCTAATGAAGCATTAGCTAAAGCTACTCCTGTTAAACCTCCTATAGTAAATAAGAATAAGAAAGCAATAGCAAATAACATTGGTAGAGCTAATCTAATAGAACCACCATAAATGGTTGCTAATCATGAGAAGATTTTAATACCTGTAGGAATAGCAATAATCATTGTAGCACTTGTGAAATATGCTCTAAGATCGGCATCTAAACCTACAATATACATATGATGTGATCATACTAATAATCCTAATAAACCAATAGAAGCTATAGCATATACCATAGAAATTTCACCAAATACAGGTTTTTTAGAATAAGTAGATACAACATGTGAAATAATACCAAATCCAGGAATAATTAAAATATAAACTTCTGGATGCATTCAGCTCCTATATAATAAGGGGTCAAAGTGGACTATATCTTTATTAAATATTGTTACTTTTTCATTTATTCTCAAAATTTAATCATGCTTTATATATAGCTAGATTATAATTTTTATTATAAGCTCTTATTTCTAATAATTTATAAAATTCTTGACTTAATATTAATCTATTTATTTTAAGAGTTCTTGAAGGATTAGATTTTACATAATTATTAATAAAATCTAATACATCTTGTTTAGATTGAATAGATCATTTATAATATCCATTTTTAGCTTTATCAAAATAAATATAACCACCTAAAATATCTTTAATAGGTTGAACATCTACTAAATATTTATTAGTTATAGAAATAGTTAATAATGGATATTTACCCTTAAAAGAATAAGTAATAGTACCATCAGCATCAAAAAAACCAATAAATCAAGCATTATCATAATCTAATTTAATAGGATTAATAGGTATAATATCTAAAATATTACATACTTGATAAAATTGTAATAATCTTTTAGTATTTCTAATATTACCATTAACCGTATTAATTAAATTAATTATACCTTTTTTATTAAGTAATCTATATCTAACAGCTCTTACTCCTGATCTTAATTTAATAGAACCTCCTAATTTATTTTGAATTAATTTTAAAGCTATTTCATCTTCTAAAGCTATAAGAATTTCACAAGAAGTATATTTATTTTGAGTAATACCAAAGTAACCATCTCCATCAATTAAACCAGCTAATCATTGATTAAATTTAATATCTTCTTTATTTAATATTTTATTATTAATTGTAGTAGATATTAATAAATCAGCACAACTCATTATGGATCCGGAAGATTGATTAACTGTTTCTGATTTTGACATATTTAATATATCCCATGTAGTCTCTGAAGATCTTTTTAGATAATTTTTATTAAATAAAAATTGTATTAATAAATTAATATAATATTTAATATAATTTAAATTATATCTAATTTTATCTTGCTGATTGTATATATTTATAAATATTTTAACTAATAAAGCTATAAATAGACTTATTATATTAGTAATTATAAATTTTAATAATTTCCAGCATTTAGGAATATTCATTAATATATATAATATTAAAGGGCCAATAAGAAGACCAAAGAATCAGAATAAATGTTCGTATAAAATAGGATCACCACCTCCAGCTACTTCAAAGAATGAAGTATTGAAGTTTCTATCTAATAATAACATAGTAACACCTGCTGATAATACAGGTAATGTTAATAATAATAAAACAGCTGTAATTAAAATAGCTCATACAAATAAAGGTAATTTATGCATTGTCATACCATTTGTTCTTATATTTAATGTAGTAACAATAAAGTTAATAGCACCTAATAATGATGAAATTGAAGTCATATGTAAAGCAAAAATAGCTAAATCAACACTAGGTCCTGAATGAGCTTGAATTGAGGCTAAAGGTGGGTACACAGTTCAACCAGTACCTGCACCTGATTCTACTAATGTAGAAGTTACTAAACATACTAATCCTATTGGTAATAATCAGAAACCAATATTATTAATTCTAGGGAAAGCTGTATCAGTAGCTCCAATCATTAATGGTAACATATAATTCATAAAAATGAGTGTATAGGTAGTTTCTATATAATTTGGACTATATCTTTAAGCCTAGTTCGTAATGCTCCACGCCCTATTAAATAATAATAAGTTATAATAATAATATTATTATTATAACGGTTGTGGGGGGGGTGTATTAATAGGTTATACCACGTATAGTCTCTGAGGATCCTACTAATAATATTATAATATATTCTCCCGCTCGCGGGACGCCGGGACTATCTATATATATAATATAGATGAGAATACTATTATTTTTATTATATTGGTTTCCTGCTGATTATCCATTATAATATCTTTATAATTTTTAATATATTATAATCAAATTTATATAAATAAATATTATTCTAAATCATATGATCCAGAATATTATTTAAGAGAAAATAATAAATATTGTAATATATTATATAAAGCTTTAGGAATTTCCAGCATATAGTGATATTATAATAATATATTTTACAATATAAGACGGCAATTATAATTTACCAAACCCTCCAATTAAAGCAGGCATTACTATGAAGAAAATCATTAAAATAGCATGTCCTACAACTAATACATTAAATAATTGATTATTTCCATGTAAATATTGTTGTCCAGGTGCTGCTAATTCTAATCTAATAATTAATGACATAGCTGTACCAGCTATACCACTAAATAATGCTAATAAAAAATATAATACTGCAATATCTTTAGCATTTGTTGAATATAATCATCTTTGTAACATTGTTTATTAATTATATTTATTATTAATTTTAATATTAATATATCCTCCCCAGCTAGCGTGTTTACGTGCGGGGGTCTTTATATTTTAGTTATTACTTTAATAAATTTTATTTAATATTTACCTAATTATTATATATATAGATATATAATTAAAACCCTTATTGAATTAAAGTTATATTAAGAGTTATTAATAATATTTAAGTCCTAATTATTATTTTAAGAATTAATAGAAACTCATATATAATTCCTTCCTGAAATCTTTTATAGATAAAATTATATGAAATATATACTTATATAATAATTATCATAATTAATATATATTTATATGTAATTATAATATATTATTAATATTTATCAGATAGGCAAGACTCGAACTTACTAAATCTTTCACCCAAAGAAAGTGCCGAACCATTTGGCTTCTATCTGTATATAATAAAATATAGAGCCCCCTATTATTATAAATAATAATAATATTATTATTATATGAAGTATCTTATTATAAGGAATATTATATAATTTAATAATATATATATTATATATAAACATAGTTGTGTTATATTTTATATAACTTATAGTTTAATATTTACTCCTTACTAATATTATTTATATTAATAGAAAGAAACTATATAATAGAAGTAATTCTTATAATTAAAATATTGAAGTAATTAGCTATTATTATATAATATAAATTATATTTTATATAATTTATTATTAACGTATCTTTTTATTATTTATTCTTATCATTTATATATTTATATTATAGCTTCCTATAAAACAAGGAAGAGATATAGAATAATAATATAGATATATATATTTATTAAGTATTATGTTACATTTTATTTATCTTCTCCTTATACTTATTTATAGGAGTTGCCTTCTCCAATGAAAGGTAATAGAGATGATAATTTTATATTTATTTATATTTATCATTATTTTTTATATAATATTTCATCATATTTATATTATATAAATATGATGGAATATATTATTATACTTTGTATATATATGATTTTCCTTTATATAATATATATATATTAAATATTGCAATAATACGATTTGAACGTATATAATTAGGTCATGAACCTAATATGTTAAACCAATTACATCATATTACATTATAATATTACTTATATACTCCTTAAAAAATTACCTCCTCACATTAGAGTTATATATTAATAATTACCTCCTCATAAAGATCCCTATTGGTACATCTTGTTCGGGGGGATATATAGTATACTTTATTTGGTAAGAGGTAAATAAATATTATATTATTAATGTATGAATATTATTATATAATATATTATATTATATTATATTATTTATTATTAGTTGTTGATGGATTACCAATATAGAATAATATATTTTCAATAGTAGAAATAACAGGTACAATAATTAAGAAATATGCAAAATATAAGAATGTTGCAATTTGACCCATTAAGATATATGGTACTTCTACATGACATAAAAGTAAGAGAGGAGTATGAATATTATTATTATTATCAATATAATTTATTTTAATTTAATAGGTGTATAAACTTTTATATTTTTATTAATATCAAAATAAACTCTTTTATATTTATTAGAATTTTGTTTATTATTTTTAGTTATATCAAGTAATGGTTTTAATAGTAAAATATCTATAATATCTTTTAAAGTAGGTAAACCTTCATTATTAGTATAATATCTATATTTATTTATATTTTCTCTTAAAGTATGATATAATTTTCATCCTTCAGGAATATAATGTAAACCGTGTCTTAATATAATAATACCAATTATAAATATTACAAAATCTATTTGTTTTCTTGTATAGAATTTTTCTTTAGCTAAAACAGGTATAATAGAATAATATATTCTATCTAAATTAGTAATTTGAATTATAACTTGATTTTTATCAGCTCTATCAATTATTTTAGGAATTTTATTATCTAATTTAATTTTACAATTAGAATCAATAGGTAAATTACATAAATATTCTAATATAAATTTTATTAATAAATCTGACCCTCTTTTTTGAGTAATATTTAAAGAAATAGGAAGGAAATTAAGATTAAATATATATCTAATTGAGAATGTACCTTCTGCTTCAATAAATCCAATAATATATTTTAAATTTAATATTTTATTATAAAATTCAGGTAGTAAACTTAAATCATTAAATGTACTTTTAAGATTTATTTGATTTTTTAAATCAATAGCTTTTTTAATATTAACAATAGATAAATTATTGTCAATTATTAAATCTAAAGCTTTTAATCATAAAATTATATCATTATATTTTTTACCTAAAATAGGTTTATCTTGTAATAATGGTATTATTACAGATTATAAAACTTTTGCTTTATGAATAGATACTAGACAAGTTATAATATTATGATATTTACTATCATTACTAATTTTTTTAAAATTAATTTACTATCTAATCCATTATAAATTTTATTTACTATATCTAAATATAATTGTTCATCTCAATGACATTGAATTGTTATTCTGACTACAAAACTTCTAAATATGTTTTCATTATTTATAATAGAATCTTCAGTAATTAAATTATTAGTTTCTACTCCATTAGAAATAAGATTATCTTGAAGAGATAGTTTTACTTATTTTAATTAAAAATGACCTTCACCTATAAAAAAACCTGTAAAATATTTATCAAAATTATCTCTATTAATTATAGAAATAAAAGGAATCCCATTTAATTTATTTATTCTACAAATTTTATAGTTAATTAATTTATCAATAATAGCATTAACTGTTGGTTCACTTAAATCTAATACTGAATATAAAGCTTTAAAATTATAATTATTTTTAATTTCAATATATAATTTTTTATATTCATCTTCAGTTAAATCTAGTTTTACTAGATAATCTTTAAGATATACAATATTAGTATTTTTAGTACTATAATGTCTAACACTATTATAAAAAACTCTATAAGGAGTATGAATATTATTATTAACATTATGAAATTTGTATTTAGTTATTTTAAATCATCAGTATTATTTCTAGAACCTACATAAAATAAAATATTTTCAATAGTTGAAATAATAGGAATAAATACTAAGAAATAAGCAAAGTACAAGAATGTAGAAATTTGACCTATTAAAATATAAGGTACCTCAACATGTACGGCTCCAATTTGTCCTAATAATACAAAATTAAATACAAATAAGAAAAAGAATAATTTTGATAATACTTTAAATGAATTACCTCTTACTACACTTCTATCTGTAAATGGTAATACTAATAATACTAAAATAGCACTAAACATAAGAATAACTCCTATTAATTTATCAGGAATTGATCTTAAAATAGCATAAAATGGTAATAAATATCATTCAGGTACAATGGATGCTGGTAGTACCATTGGATTACCAGGAATATAGTTATCGGGGTGACCCATAGTATTAGGTGAAAAGAATACAAATAATGAGAATACAATTAAGAATACAAATACAGTAATTAAATCTTTAAATACAAAATAACCATGCATAGGTAATCTATCTATATTACCTGTAATACCTAAAGGATTAGATGAACCATGAATATGTAATGCCATCATATGTATAATAACTACTGCAGCAATTACAAATGGGAATAAGTAATGTAATGCAAAGAATCTTTGAATAAGTGGATTAGATACCGCGAAGCCTCCTCATAATCATAATACAATATCTTTTCCAATAAATGGAATAGCTGAGAATAAGTTAGTAATAACTAGAGCACCTCAATGTGATATTTGACCATATACACAACAGTATCCTAAGAATGCTGTAGCTATAGTTAAAATGAAAATAATAACACCAATAGTTCATAATAATACTCTAGGTGATCTATATGATCCATAATATAATGCTTTACCCATATGAATATACATACAAATAAAGAAGAAACTGGCCCCGTTTGCGTGAGCGTATCTTAAGAATCAACCACCTTGTACATCTCTCATAATATGTTCTACAGATGAGAAAGCTAATTCAATATTAGATGAATAATGCATAGCTATAAAAATACCTGTTAAGATTTGAATAACTAAACATAAACCTAATAATGATCCTATATTTCATCAATAATTAATTGATGAAGGTTGTGGTGAATCAATAATATAGCTATTAACTAAATTTAAATATACATTAGATTTTCTAAATGTCATATATTATTTATTTATATTATATATATATAATATATTATTTATTTTTATTTATATTATATATATATTATTATATAATTACTTATTAAACTTATAATTTTATAAAAATTAAAAGATATAAATTCCTCCTCTAGCCTTTTTATTATAGAATATCAAGATTATTTAAAATAAATAAGGAATCTTATAAAGAAATTATATATTTTTATTATATATATTTTTATATATTTATTTTATATATATAATAATTACCTAATTCTAATATTTTATATATAATAGAACTTAGGAGGGGCCCATACCTGGTTCATTATACTCTTCCTGGAAAAGTTGGAAGATAAAGAATTAAATTATATTTTTATAATATATATTTAATATATATTATTATTTATTATTTTATCTTTTAATTATATATATATATATATATGATTAAATAAAGGGTAATATTATTATTATATTTATAATATAATAATCGGTATTAATATATAATCTTAATTGGAATCGAACCAATATTTTCAACATGAAGAGGTGATGTCGTAACCATTAGACGATAAGATCTATATACTTTTATTATTTATATATATTTTGTAATATATTATTTATAAAGTTTTATAAAAAAATATAGAGTTATGAATATTATTATTTATATTTATTTATATATTAAATATAACTTAATTTTACTTTAATATTATATTTACCATTTTTATTAACATTATTAATATTATTAATAAAATGATTATTAGAAATATAATTTAATTTATAATTATTTTTCATATACATATTTATTTTATTACTTCCATTATATAAAATATATTTATTAGTTCTTGTTATATTTTTATTTAATCTACCTTTTAATAAAATAGTTCAACCTGTTAAATATTTATATATTAATATATTTATAATATAATTAGATGATATATTATTAATATATTTATTATTTCTTATATTATTTATATTATTTATATAATTTATAATAATATTATTATTATTTATTTTAAGTATCATATTATTTAATAAATTTATAAGTGAATTATTATTTAATAGATCAATATCTATAGTAGATAAATATTTATTTATAATATCTTTATTATTATATACATAATTTAATTTAATTATTTCAATATTAATATTTTTATTAATATATATACTTATAATATTATTTATATTATTTATATATATATTATTATTATTATTTAATAGATTTATTAATTTATATAATATATTTATATAATAATTAAGATTTATATTATTATTATTAATATAATAATAAAATTTAATATTTAATTTATTTATCATATATTGATATATAGGTTTCATTATAATAATATTATTATTATTTTTATTATTAACATTTATAAGTATATTATTAATTATAATTATATTTATTAATTTATATAATAATTTATTTATTATATTTATTATTATTATTATATTTAATTCATTATTTTTATTATAATTATATATTTGTAATGATCAATTATTTATATTATTAATTGATTGTAATTTATTATTTATATATTTTATATTATTATTATTAAGATTTATATTATTATTATTAATATTTATTTTTAATAATATATTTTTTAATAATATGTTTTTATTATTATTATTATTTAATAATTTTAAAATATTTAATTTCATTTATTTTATTTATTATATGTATTATTCAATATATATATTATAATCTAATCCATTTATATATTAATTTATATAAAAATAATTATAAAGATTATATATAATAATATATTGTATTTAATTATTAAATTTATTTATAAATAACTATCGTTTAAATATTAATCATAATAAATAAATATATTTTCTCTTGTTTATTATATAATCAAGTAAATATTTTACTATTTATATGAATAAATTATGTATAAATAAAAATATTATAAAAATGTTCCCTTTTATATATATATTATTAGTATATGTAATAATATATAGGGATTATATATATATAAATTAATATATATATATTATATTAAACATTTATATATTTATATATTATATATAAATATATTATTCAATTATAACTATATATAATTCATTTCTTATATATAGAAATGTTATATAGAAATATTATGAATATATATAATATTATATTAAATATTTTTATATGTTGTTTATATTATATACCTGTAGAAGGAATCGAACCTTTCATTATTTATTTATGAGACAAATGTTTTAACCGTTAAACTATACAAGCTCCTATTAAATATAATAATTAATTTTATTATTAATATCTTTAATTTATAAAATTAAAAATATAGAAAGGGTGAATACTAAGAATTGAACTTAGATTAAACGCACCACAAGCGTACTTTTTACCATTAAAATATATTCACCTCTTATAAAATACCTTAATTAAAATATTTATAGCCTACTCTCAATATTATAGAACAATTTTTAACCATGAAATAATATAATTCATAATAAATAGAAAGTTAAATAAGGAATACATAATTTATTATTTTAATAAATATTATACGGAAAATATGAGATTCGAACTCATAAGAATATTATGTATTCAATTACTTAGCAAATAATCTACTTTACCTATAGTTAATTTTCCTTATAACTTCATCCTATAACAATATTCTGTAATTCATAGAATGTCGAAACTTATATTAATTATAACAATAATATTATTATATTATATCTTATATAATTCATAATTATACACCATATATAAAATATAATTATGGGTTATTAACGAATTTAATCAGATTTGCACTGACATCCTCCATTATGACAAAATGGTACTTTACTATTAAGCTATAAATCCATATATTATTTTATCTCAAAGATAAAAATTATAAAGTATTATTATATAATATAGATAATGAGACTTGAACTCATATTCAATGTTTGGAAGACATTCAGTTTACCAATTAACTTATATCTATTATATTTCTTTTATTTATCACTCTCTCCATGATTCGAACATGGAATAATAATATTAGAAGTATTATGCTTTAACCATTAAGCTAAGAAAGTATATATATATGAGAATAGCTGGATTTGAACCAAGCATGGGTTGCTTAAAAGACAACTGTTTTACCTTTAAACAATATTCTCAATTTATTATTATAATAATCCTTAAATATATATATACTTATTATTTAAAATAAATCCTTATAAAATAATTATAATATAATAAATAAAATAATATTATTGAATCGGTTTGATTCGAACAAACAAACTCCAAACTCAAATTTTGGTAACTTACCTATTAGTCTACGATTCATCAAAGATGATAGTGGACCCCGCGGGCGGAGTCTACGATTCATTTGCCCCCCTAGGGGGGCATAAGAGTGGACTTATAGCCCCTCGGAGAGGGGCTATAAGTTTACAATTCAGAATTTTAATTATAATCTTGGATTAGAAATGTCCAGTCTATAATTTATTATATTTTATAATTGAATCTCTGATAGTTCTATTAAAACTTTAATAGGATATATATAATTACGTTGATGATTTTGCTATTTAAAGGATTTGAACCTTCATACTATAAAGTAATACATCTTAAGAGTATCGTGTCTACCATTTCCACCAAAATAGCTTTCCTCATTTGGGTAAATACATCGCCCACCTCTATCTATTATTATACATGGGTCGAAGCTTATGTAAATAATATATTAATTACTTCTTCCTTTAGATATATAGAATAAAAATAAATATTATAATATATTAATTTCAAATAATCTACTATATCTATTTTACTCCTCCTAGTGTTTCTTTCGTAGATTGAAATACCGAGACTATAATAATTAAAATTAAAGGAGAAACTAGCTTATATGATCCAATTAAAGGTTCTGATAAGAGAAGTAAATTATTAATCTTTTTTATTTGCTATATATAAAAGATCTAGCAAAACCTAAGATTTATTTATCAAATTTATCTTCTAAATATTGTTATTATATATAAATGTAAGAAATTATTAAAATAATTAATAATTATTATTACTTTTATTAAATTAACTTCAATTATCATATTATAAATAGTCATAATTTTAATAGATCCCTCAAAGAGAGGTAAAAAAAATTCTATATAATTAATATATATATTTTATATATATTTCAGAAAACCGCCTGAAGGGTTGTGGCCTACTTAGAAGAGTAAATTATTATATTGAATATTATAAATATTATTTATAAATAAGAGTATTTATAAATTTATGGTTAAACAGCTCATCAATAAAAAATAATGTATAAAAATAATCAAATTACATCTAAAACATGACAGTAGATGATAGTTGTTTCATATCCTACATGGTGTCCTGATGTTAAATGATAATTTCTCATTCTTCAATAATTAATTATTAACATTACAGCTAACATCACCATATGTAAGAAATGTAAACCTGTACCAGCATAGAATACTGTACCATATACACCATCACTAATAGTAAACATAGCATTAATATATTCAATATATTGACAAGATACAAAAATAACAATTAAAATAAGTGTAATTAATAATCCTATTAATGCATTTTTTCTATCTTTATTAATTAAAGCATGATGACTATATGTAATAGTAGCACCTGATGATAATAAAATAATAGTATTTAATAAAGGTAATTCTGTTGGTTGTACAGCTTCAATACCTACAGGAGGTCATTGTGCACCTAAAATAATATCAGGGCTTATAGCTGAATGGAAATAAGCTCAAAATAATGAAGCAAAAATTAATACTTCAGATAATACAAATAATAAGAATCCTAAATTAATACCTTTTCTTACAGCAATAGTATGATCACCTAAATATGTAGCTTCAGAAATTACATCTCTAAATCAAAATGTACTACTTAATGTTAATACAAATAATGATAAATATAAAATATTTATATTATTAATAAAACCATGTATTGTAAAAGCTAATGATAATGCTAATGATAAAATAGATAATGATACTATTAATGGTCATGGAGAAGGTATTACTATATGAAATGGAAATTGTTGATATTTACTTCTTTCTAAATGTGTCATTTAAATTTATATTATAAAAATATCTTTAATATATTTAATATATATAATTATATATATATATATTATTTATATTGATTATTTATTTATTTTATATATATATAAAATAATTTATTTTATTATTTATTATTATAAATAATATTATATCCGTATTATTATTATAATTACAATAATATTATTATTATATGAATAATATATATTATTTACGGTAGTAGGAAATATAGGATTCGAACCTATAATCTTTCGTGTGTAAAACGAATGCTATAAACCATTAAGCCAATCTCCTATTAGTTTCATACCCGCCGTCCCTTAAGGGACGGCGGTACTGAAACCTATTGTTCGGCGGGGCGAAGCCCCGCCGGACTATTAGTTTCATTTATTTATAAATGAAACATAATTGTTTTTTTATATTAAAACTATTAGTTTCATACCCGCCGTCCCTTAAGGGACGGCGGTACTGAAACCTATTGTCCGGCGGGGCTCCGCCCCGCCGGACAATTAGATAGAAA